TCCAAAATAGATCATAGATAATTCTAGCAATTGCCAATAAATTGAGGCTTTTTACCAGCTTGATGGTAAGAAATCCCGGGACCTAGAAATTCATTTCGTACAACTGAACCTTTTCAAACTGTTTCTTTTTGAGAACCAAAAAAACTTGTGCCAAAATAACGGATGCGAAGAAGAACAAAAGGCCTTGGACGCGTAATGGATCCTGAAGCACTATTTCCGCATCCCCCTGACCAAAACCTCCCACATTAGGATTGCTTGTTAATGGTTGATCAAGCTTGATGGATTCCCCCTCTGAAACAAGAAGTTCTGGCCCAGGGGGTATAGTATCAATCACTTGGCGTCCATCCGATGCATCAACTATGGATATTTCATACCCACCTTTTTCTTTACGTAGTATTTTTCTTACTATACCTGTTGACGTAGCATTATAGACCGTATTGTTACTCTTGCTACCATCAGGATAGATCTGTCCTCTTCCTCGGTTTCCCCCTACATATATGGGATATTTTAAGAAATGAGCATCTTTCTTCGTAGCAGGATCAGGGGAAAGAATGGGAAAGACAATTTCACTATATTTCTTACCCGGAACAGGGCCTATCACAAGAATATTTTTTTTATCGGGACGATAACTCTGAAAAGATAGATTTCCTATCTTTTCTTTCAATTCAGGGGAAATACGGTCGGGCGGAGCTAATTCGAACCCCTCAGGCAAAATAAGAACAGCACCCACATTCAACCCTCCCTTTTTTCCATTAGCAAGAACTTGTTTCATTTGCATATCATAAGGAATTCGAAGAACTGCTTCAAATACAGTATCGGGAAGCACAGCTTGGGGAACTTCAATATCCACGGGCTTGCTAGCTAAATGGCAATTGGCACATACAATTCGTCCAGTTGCTTCTCGTGGGTTTTCATAACCCTGCTGCGCAAAAATGGGATATGCATTTGAAATAGATGTCCGAGTTATTACGTATATCATGATCGATACAGAAATCGATCGAGTCATCTGTTCCTTTACCCAAGAAAAAGTATTTCTATTTTCCATGTCCAATCGCGGATCCCTGAATTTCTACAATAAATTAGATAGGTAGCTAAATTAATTTAGTTCCCTATACACGAGTTTGTTGTCATTCTACTGCAACAGTTGTACTGGAATGATGAATACCTTAAGCAGGTAGAAATAGAAAGAAAGAATTTTGCTAAAATGGAAAAGGGCTTTCTTTAGAAAGAAAGATGCTAATTTGATTAATATCAGGAAATAGAATGAATTTATGCTTCACTAATTGAATGATAAATGACTACAAGCGAAGGAGATAGGCGGTTTAAACAAAAAAAGACCCAAAATTTCAAACATGTATCTAGAATTACTGGAAAACTACAAACAAAAATTGTGAAAATTAGCTCATTAGGAGCCCATCCAAGATCGTTGTAGACCCAACGAATTAATAGTTCCCAACCGCGGGTGGAGTGAAATCCAACAAAAAAATCAGTAACTAAAAGAATAAAAAAAGCTTTTATTGAGTCATTTAAGTTATAGAAGAATTCCTGAACCCAAGAATTAAAAATGACAAGTTCCTCTTTACTCAGAAAAAAAGAACTACTTAGAATAGCTAAACAGATTATATTTGTCGAGAAATGCAAAATGATATGGAGATGATCCTCATTATCCATTTTGACCAATTGTATTATTTCCTTGTGTATTCCTATAGGAGGTTTTTGTACATGTGTCTTTAGTTTCTCTTTTATCATCTCGTCCAAGAGAGAAAGTTCTTCTAATTCTATGAATCTTTCTAGAATCCTTTTCTCTTGAATATCAGTTAAGAGAGTTTCGGATTGCCTGGTATTCCACCAATTCTTAATCCAAAGTTCCAGACATTTGTTAAATGAGAAAGAGACCCCCCAGGGCAAAAGTACGATAAATACAAGATATAGTAAAGAAGGCAATGCTTTCTTTTTTTTCATTTTTGATCTGTAAATTGAGTTGTTAATGAACCCGCTTCATTCGCTGACTCTATTTAATTCCCTGACTCTATATGATATTTCTTTTTGTTTAAAGCAAAAACTCTATAGCAAGGTTTGATACCCTCTATCTATTCTTCTTTTTTATATATTAGTGGAATTTAATTGCATTGGGTTCTTTCTTAGATCTAGATGGAGTGGAATAGTGAAATAGAATAAAAAAAAGACCTTTCGAATGAAAATGGAAGAATAGTATGCGATATATCTCACTTGGACAAAATAAATTAAAAAAAATTTTCTCTTATCCGCATTTGTTCCTTCCTTTAGATAAATACTCAAAAATACCCTTCCAATAACAAATCCAATTTCGAAGGGACTTCCTCCCCATGTTGAGAAAGCTTTTCTTCTTCCAATTCTTCTTCATTCAATTCAGTTAAAAAAAAATACAATTGGTACTCAAAATACTTCAATTGGTACGCGCAAGAAATAGGCCAATTCGGCAGCTTTTTGTTCAATTTCTCGTGGAGTAAAAAACTTCTCATCAGTACGAGTCAAGGGAATGACCCCCTGGCCCCGGATTTCCATATAAAGGATACGACGAGGATAAAGACCCTCTTTAACCTGAATTCTAATTGATTGGATATCCCGCATAAGGAATTGAAGGAAGACGCGACGTTTTATTCCAGGGAATCCCCAACGAAAAATGCACACTATTCCCTCTTTTCTATCGAATCGGTCATAACCACTACCTACATTCCACAAAATAGTACACCACAAGTAGGAGCTAATGAATAGGCCCGCAATTCCGTAGAAAGACATCACGATCCCCTGTGGAAAAAAAAGAATTTGTTGAGATGGAAGTATAGATATAATATTCTTACCAAGATAACTGGAAGCCCCAACCGATAAGAATCCTAGTGAACCTAGAAAAAGAATACAGGCCCAGAAAAAATTACCCCTTTTTCGAGAACCTTTTAGAAGTTCTACCCATACATGTTCTGATCGCCAATTCATATTAGATATACTAAATCCAGCAGTGGTCGATTGAAATTGAGAGAATAAGCTAACTAATTTTGACTTTACTTTATTTTTTATTCTGAAATCGTCTTCAGCAATTAGTACTCCTGTGAAATAATAGGTTAGATACATTGACTTTCTATTCAAAAAATATTTGTTGATTCCATTAAAAAAAAACTCGCTATACCCGGCTCCGCGTATTCATGCATTTATGCTCGTAGCCTATATCCGCATCCATCCCACAGCCGTTTTTATCCGCATTCATAGCTGTTTTTCATTTGTGTGTAGAAAGAGCCGCATATCCTACCATATTATATTACTTACACTAAAAATACTAGACAATCTTATTTTTCTGCACATAAAGAAATAAAGAAGTCATTGCAATTGCCGGAAATACTAAGCCTACTAAAGGCACGAAAATAGAAGGTAAGTTTAAATCCGTCATAGAATAGGTGTCTCAATTCAAATTTACTATTTCTATCTATTCCAAAATATCTTAAGATTCTTATGATATAATTAAGTATATCTATTATAAGGAATATTGACTATTGTATTTTTGAGTTTGCAAAAAAAATATTTTGTAAAAAAAGGAATGGATAATAAAATAAGCAAACTGCTAAAAAGGAGAACTAATTAAAAAGATTTGATTTTTCTTTTCCCATCCTCATGGCCTTTCTATCCTTCTAATCGAATTTTAAATTCGATTCAAAAGAAAGCGACTAGAATTTACTTCCTGCATACATACTCCTTTAGAGGAGCATACAATAATGCGTGGTAAAGGCGGAAACTATAGAGTATAGTATATTCAATCAAAATCAAAGGGCAAATTCTCTTACCTAATACAGATCCCATACTATACTACCCTCTTATTTTAAGGCGATATACTACCCAAAAAGGGTATAAAAATGCCGGGTGGAGTTAGCTTTTCGAGGAAGACCCGTCTCGTGCAGCGAAGTCGTCCTGTTAGTAAGACCTCGTGTAAGAGTGGTTTATAGAAGAATATTATTCCGAATACTCCTCTGGACGTGTATAGTAAGTAGCATTGCGATTCCGAATGCTTTTTATTTTTTTTATTTATGAATAAAAAAAATTCATTGTATCGTGGGGTCGGAGGTTTGGTCCGGCAAAATTCGAAACAAAATGTCTACCGCATTGAAGTTTATAGCGCTGGATTTCCACGAAAGTCTAATTGTTCCCATCAGAATCCTTTTGAACGTCTCTACGATGGATCCAGGTTCTATGTCCAATCCCAAATCAAGGATTTATCGCTCTTGATCGGAGTCATAAACTAAAACTACCTTTTTCTCAAGGTTATAGAAAACTTCCTTATCTAGTTATAGCATTTTGAAAAAAAAAAATGCTTCTTTTCTTACACACAGTTCGAGTCACTTGTTGACTCACGATTACGACTGTTAAAAGTTTCAAACGTCCTCTTTTTTGCAAGAGAGTCTTATAAAATAAAAGGGTATAACTTCAAAACTATGTCTTTTTTCATTCATTCTCCTTTAGTTTTTTTCTCTATCTAGAAGTGGAATAGAATAACCCGGTTGAAGGGTAATGATCATACGTCTGTAATGCATTGTATGTCCCAGAATAGGTCCTATTCTTCTACCCTTTCCAGGTAGTCGATGGCTATTCACAGCTACTACCTTAACACCAAAGAAGAGTTCGACCCAATGCTTGATTTCTGTCTTAGTGAATCTCGATTTGGCATTAAAAGTATATTGATTCTTTCCCAATAAACGAAGACTTTTTTCTGTAAATACTGCGTATTTGATTCCATTATCGTATGATAATATTTGAATTTGATTTGTATTTCTTTATTGTATTATACCTTTATATATTCTAGATATATAGAATAGACTAATCTCGATTTGTCAAGTCTCATAATCGTATCATGATCCATTTTTATTCGGCTCAATCTTTTTTTTTTCTAAAAAAGATTGAGCCGAGTTTAATTGCAATCAATTAGACGAATAAAGAAGAATTACTGCATTTCGTAACTTATTTTTTCTCTTTTTATTTCGTTTATTTTTTATTTATACCTTCTTTATATTTAGTTTTATCTAGTTATCAATAGTATCTACCGGCTCGAACTCGAATTTGATCGCTTTCCATACTTCACAAGCTGCGGCTAGTTCAGGACTCCATTTGCAAGCTGCTCGGATAATTTCATTACCTTCACGAGCAAGATCACGCCCTTCGTTACGAGCTTGTACACAGGCTTCTAAAGCCACTCGATTAGCTGCTGCACCAGGTGCATTTCCCCAAGGATGTCCTAAAGTTCCTCCACCAAATTGCAATACAGAATCATCCCCAAAGATTTCAGTCAGAGCTGGCATATGCCAAACATGAATACCACCTGAAGCTACCGGTATAACACCTGGCAAGGATACCCAGTCCTGAGTGAAAAAGATACCGCGAGCACGATCTTTTTCAATAAAATCATCGCGTAATAAATCAACAAAACCTAAAGTCATTTCGCGTTCCCCTTCTAGCTTACCTACTACTGTACCGGAGTGGATATGATCTCCCCCAGACATACGCAATGCTTTAGCTAATACACGGAAATGCATACCATGATTTTTCTGTCTATCAATAACTGCATGCATTGCACGGTGAATGTGAAGAAGTAGGCCATTGTCGCGGCAATAATGAGCCAAACTAGTATTTGCGGTGAATCCCCCAGTGATGTAGTCATGCATTACAATAGGAACCCCTAATTCTCTCGCAAATACAGCTCTCTTAATCATTTCTTCACATGTACCTGCAGTCGCATTCAAGTAATGCCCCTTAATTTCACCGGTTTCGGCCTGTGCTTTATAAATAGCTTCGGCACAAAAGACAAAACGGTCTCTCCAACGCATAAATGGTTGTGAGTTTACGTTTTCATCATCTTTGGTAAAATCAAGTCCACCACGTAGACACTCATAACACGCTCTACCGTAATTTTTTGCAGATAATCCCAATTTTGGTTTAATAGTACATCCCAATAAAGGACGACCATACTTGTTCAACTTATCTCTTTCAACTTGGATACCATGAGGCGGGCCTTGGAAAGTTTTTGTATAAGCAACAGGAATTCGTAGATCCTCCAAACGTAGAGCACGTAGGGCTTTGAAACCAAATACGTTACCCACAATGGAAGTAAACATGTTAGTAACGGAACCCTCTTCAAATAGGTCTAATGGATAAGCTACATAACAGATCCATTGGTTGTCTTCCCCAGCAACAGGCTCGATGTGATAGCATCGTCCTTTGTAACGATCAAGACTGGTAAGTCCATCAGTCCAAACAGTTGTCCATGTACCAGTAGAAGATTCGGCAGCTACTGCAGCCCCTGCTTCTTCCGGCGGAACCCCAGGTTGAGGAGTTACTCGGAATGCTGCCAAGATATCAGTATCCTTGGTTTCATACTCCGGGGTGTAGTAAGTCAATTTATAATCTTTAACACCAGCTTGAAATCCAACACTTGCTTTAGTTTCTGTTTGTGGTGACATAAGTCCCTCCCTACAACTCTTGAATTAAGAATTCTCACAATAACAGGGTCTACTCGATGTGAATTAGACGTCAATGCAACTTTAGCAAAAATTTCGTAAAACAAAAAAAAAAGGATATTCAATTAATATAATTAATATAATATCAACTCATTAAAGAAAATTGAGGGCATACTTAAATTAATGAATATTTTACATTCATATATAATGTGTACACCCTGTGTATTTTCTATCCTATAGGAATGGAATTCGATAGGAATTGAGTTGTTGTTATGGTAAGTTAACACGGTTCATTATTAAACCATGGATTTGATTTACCAAATCCTTCATTATTGTATACTCTTTGATAGATATAGCGCAACCCAAATCAATCCCTAATCCTTATTTTACAAGTTCTTAATGGGCCCTTTTCTTATTTTGAATGCAAATACCTAACTAAATACTAAGAAAATTCTCTGTTGACAGCAATCTATGCTTCACAGTAGTATATATTTTGTATATCGAAGTCCTAGATAGGAAAGTAGAGTAGGCACAGATGCTCCACAAAAGAAAGGCAAAATGTATATGAAAAAAAGATTGATTGAACTTTGCAACGGACTCATTCCATGAGTAAACGATTGAATGGGATTCGCTTGGGCAAGGAAATAAAGTCCTGGTCTCCTTTTTTCTCTTATTGAATTAACTAATTCATTTTCTTTTTACTTTTGGATTTTTGGATATTTTTTTGGATTTGATTTGGCATTATTCAACAAAAAAAAAAGAAAAATTTCGCCAAATTCTTTTTTTTTATTATGTGATAATTATGAGTACCAATCCTACTACTTCTCGTCCCGGGGTTTCCACAATTGATGAAAAAAGTGCAGGTCGTATCGATCAAATTATTGGACCCGTGCTGGATGTCACTTTTCCCCCGGGCAAGTTACCTTATATTTATAACGCTTTGGTAGTCCAGAGTAGAGACACTGCCGATAAGCAAATTAATGTGACTTGTGAGGTACAACAATTATTAGGAAATAATCGAGTTAGAGCTGTAGCTATGAGTGCTACAGACGGGTTGATGAGAGGAATGGAAGTGATTGACACGGGAGCTCCTCTCAGTGTTCCGGTCGGTGGAGCTACTCTCGGACGAATTTTCAACGTTCTTGGGGAGCCTGTTGACAATTTGGGTCCTGTAGATAGTAGTGCGACGTTCCCTATTCATAGATCTGCGCCTGCCTTTATCGAGTTAGATACGAAATTATCCATCTTTGAAACAGGTATTAAAGTCGTCGATCTTTTAGCTCCTTATCGACGTGGAGGAAAAATAGGACTATTTGGGGGGGCTGGAGTAGGTAAAACAGTACTCATCATGGAATTAATCAATAACATTGCTAAAGCTCATGGGGGCGTATCCGTATTTGGTGGAGTAGGAGAACGGACTCGTGAAGGAAATGATCTTTATATGGAAATGAAGGAATCCGGGGTAATTAATGAAAAAAATATTGAGGAATCAAAGGTAGCTCTAGTCTATGGCCAAATGAATGAACCGCCGGGAGCTCGTATGAGAGTTGGTTTAACTGCCCTAACTATGGCGGAATATTTCCGAGATGTTAATAAGCAAGACGTGCTTTTATTCATCGATAATATCTTTCGTTTTGTTCAAGCAGGATCGGAGGTATCCGCTTTATTAGGGAGAATGCCCTCTGCAGTGGGTTATCAACCTACTCTTAGTACAGAAATGGGTTCTTTGCAAGAAAGAATTGCTTCTACTAAAAAGGGATCTATAACTTCGATTCAAGCAGTTTATGTACCCGCGGACGATTTGACCGACCCTGCTCCTGCGACAACATTTGCACATTTGGATGCTACTACCGTACTTTCCAGAGGATTAGCTTCCAAGGGTATTTATCCAGCAGTAGATCCTTTAGATTCAACCTCAACTATGTTACAGCCTCGGATCGTTGGCAACGAACATTATGAAACTGCGCAAAGAGTTAAGGAAACTTTACAACGTTACAAAGAACTTCAGGACATTATCGCTATTCTTGGGTTGGATGAATTATCAGAAGAGGATCGTTTAACTGTAGCAAGAGCAAGAAAAATAGAGCGTTTCTTATCACAACCGTTCTTTGTGGCAGAAGTTTTTACTGGTTCTCCAGGAAAGTATGTTGGTCTTGCAGAAACTATTAGGGGATTTCAACTAATCCTTTCCGGAGAATTAGACGGCCTACCCGAACAAGCTTTTTATTTGGTGGGTAACATCGATGAAGCTAGCACGAAAGCTATAACCTTAGAAGAGGAGAACAAATCGAAGAAATGAAATTAAATCTTTATGTACTGACTCCTAAGCGAATTATTTGGGATTGTGAAGTGAAAGAAATCATTTTATCCACTAATAGTGGCCAAATTGGCGTATTACCAAACCACGCCCCCATTAACACAGCAGTAGATATGGGTCCTTTGAGAATACGCCTCCTCAACGACCAATGGTTAACGGCGGTTCTGTGGAGCGGTTTTGCGAGAATAGTTAATAATGAGATCATCATTTTAGGAAATGATGCGGAACTGGGTAGTGATATTGATCCAAAAGAAGCTCAACAGGCACTTGAAATAGCCGAAGCTAACTTGAGTAAAGCTGAGGGTACGAAAGAATTAGTTGAAGCAAAGCTAGCTCTCAGACGAGCTAGGATACGAATCGAGGCTGTCAATTGGATTCCCCCCTCCAATTGAAGACAATCCAAGGGTTTATAGTTGATACAAAGAAAAAGGGAAGAGGGGTAGAAAAAGTTATTAGATAGCGAAGCGGAAGTAAGTCCAATGCTATCTAGTAATTTTTCTACCTACTTACCTACTATTGGATTTGAACCAATGACTCCCGCCGTATGAAAGCAATACTCTAACCACTGAGTTAAGTAGGCAATTTATCACCACAAAGGAAGACTCATTACTTCGATCGATTATATATTGAATCACTTTTCTAAGCAATACCGCTTCGTTATTGGTCTTATATATACTAAAACAGATACAGATAAAAAGGATATCCTCTGGCATTAGAGAATATTCATCTTGACAAGAAATTATCTATATGTTAAGATATCTCTGATAAGGGCTATAGCTCAGTTCGGTAGAGCAACTCGTTTACACGTGCGCCAATGCTTTTCAAAGGAGCTTATTATGCAATGAACATAATTGATCTTATTGCAAAATCAATGTCTTACTTCATAGATTCGAGAGAATAGGAGAACAGTAGCCTGACAAATAGTTGGTTCAGTCCGATTCAGGTGCCAATTCAGGTGCCTAATCAAATAGAACCCTTATGGATTTGCTAGTTGATAAGGTAAATATCCAGCCCACTAAATGCTAGGCAGAATGAGGATAAGGGCCTCCAAAAAATTTCTTCTCGTTCTATGAACTTTACGGTGTATGAAGTCTCATAGTTAACTCTTGCAGTGGAACGATAGAGACTCCATTTCACTTAGGTTGATTTAATTTAGGCCGGAGGCAAACCTAAGTCAAGGTAATCCTCCTTTGAAACACTTTGGTATTGC